CTTGTTTTGGTTACCGGTTGTGGTTTTGAAACCAGAGAAAGAAGATCCGGTTGGACTTGCTAGCGATGGGAGATTAGTCACCGGAAGACTTGCTGGCTTGCTCCTTCACTTCAAAATAAGGTGGCTAAGACGGGTGGCCTATTCCAATAGCTGGCAGACGGGCTATTACGCCTATTCAACATATTCCGATTGTGATACAATTAAATTGCCTGCTCCTATTCATGTTCGTGCTTACTTGTATGCCGAAACTTCAAGGTCAATAAAGAAGGACTCCTATCCGGGGTCTGAAACTCGGTCTGCTTGCTCCTACAAAAGCTCATACGGGGTGTCTCTTACTCCTACAAAAGCTCATCTGATTCCTGAATCTGGTTCGCTACGTCGACCTCTTTAATGACATGAAACTAAAGGCTATTGTAAAGCGGATTCTTTTCATTTCTGATACCTTGAGTACCGTACCCCTTCACCTAACGCTCGGGATGCAATCCGTTGTGTTCCTGACAATCAATATTGCGTGTTGATGGCCGTGCTCGAAAAGGGAGGATTAGGGGCTGACCACCAGTTTTTCTACTGGTGCTCCCACTAAAGCAATTGTAGCAGCTGAGAGCTACTGGTGCAGATCCTAATTGAAATGATTGTGCAGTGGGAAATTCTTGTTATTGTTCAAAACGCTCTCTCGAGCTCAGCGAATGGATCTATCTTTCGACTGGGTTCTCTTTGTTATGATGAAATCATCCACTTTACAAGAGAATGACTGGATTGGGTGCTCCTAGAATAGAGAAGGATCGATGCAATCGAGTTGGCTGTAGACAAGGATCAATGATTATAATTAGTTGGAATCGGACCATAGACAACCTGCCTTCTGTGGTGAACCAGAATAAAGCCCTTGTGCCTTGTATTTGGTGAATCTTAATGGGCTATGTCCCCGGATACAACGCTTTGAGCTAGTATAAGCGCTCGATACAGAAGCAGATTCCTCTCCAATTGCTTGGGGAAACCTGATTGAAATGCTTTGGATAACCAAGAGGCGGTAGAAGCACCCCGGGATTGCGGAACCAAGACTCCTTTTCCAGTTAGGGCAGCGCCCTTTCGTACTGACCGAGATACGGAAGAATGGAGCTCCTGGCTAGGAATTCAATGCATGATCCGAGAAAATGAGAACAAAGAGGCTTTGATCAACGGATCGTGTCACCTCTGCATTTATGCTTCTAACCACTACTGAGTAAACGGCTGTACCAGCTAAATATGAAAGAAAACGCTGCTATCCAATAAAATGGATTTCTCACGAACCCTATTTGGTTAAGTCCCGCCTCCTGCCAATGCTCGCCGAGACAGGACTGGGGACTTCCCATCGGCCTTGTACAGCCATAGCAGGACGAGACAAAGATCGACGCATGCTATCACCCGTGCCCCCCAAGACAGAGGATCTCCTATTCTAACAAATTGTAGAATGTGTGCTATTGGCTGGTGAGTTGGTTAGTCGACTTCGTCTGTTCATCAGCGGGAAGGAAAGATGCTTTCAAAGAGGGCGGTCAATCTAAACATCATAGTAGCTTTCAAAAGGCCTGGCTGGTCCACTGACGAATAGAGTCAAGTGCGGTCGGTTCCATAACAAACGTAAACGTAACTGATCCGGTCAAGTCAAGCGAAGCCGTACCGCCAAGCCATTCAGGTGAAAGAAAGGACTGAACTGAGGCTCCGGCTCCGAGTGACTGACTACTATCGAATCTAGAAAGAAGAGCGATCTTCGACCTTTCCTATTGTTGGAGAATAGGTCTACTAGTTCCCGATTCCATGTGAATGTATCTATATGAACCTAATCTCTCTCTTCATTCTTCTTGAATTGTCCCCGCTTAGAGGAGCAGGACCCCTAGAGTTGAGAGACGCAACGAACCAGCATAAAAAAGACTTAGAGTCCCATCTCTATGCTTTTGGGCCCTTAGTTTTCAATTTGTGTAAAGCTTAAGTTATATACTTGGGGAAGACGTCCTTATAACTTAGAATGAATGATGCTGCTCCGCTGCCACTGCTGTCACCAGGAAGATACCTTTATTAAGAGATTTGGGGAAAAGCAATTCTGACTCGGCCGGAGGCCTCGAAGTTTACCCTTTTCACGTTCTCCATACTATAAAAGTGAGTGAATCACTTCCAACTGAATAAGATGGGATTGGAATCCCTTTTTGTAGAGTCCACCATGGCAAAATCATACCCAATGTGATAGGAGTACCTAGGCCCCTGGTTAGTAGTTGTTTAGCTCTATCTCCGGCCCGTAATATGGTTGAATCGCTAATTCTTTTTTGGTTCATGGGCCTATTCTCTTTCTCCTTCCTCCCCGGATAATAGGCGAAGATGCTTTTCTATGCCCGAGGCAAGGCAAGAACATTGGCTATGAATCAATTGGTCCTTTGACCAGGGATACAGCTCTATATCCGAACGGAATGATGAACTAAACAAGGGCTATCTCGCCTCTAGTGGCTGATTCCCCACACCAATCCTGGAGAAGGGGAAGGACTCGATGTGAGGTGAGTTGACTGTAGGGCGCTGCTTGATGCAATTGGGTCAACTACGTTTAGTGAAGCGGAAGCTGAAGTTGAATATGTCACGACAGGCTCTTTACCATATTAATGTATATGTATCTTCTCATTTCGGCAGAAGTGAATAGGTTGGTAACTGGTTCGTCGTACGTTCCAATATCGACCTGCGGCTAAAGACAGGTAGGAGCGAATCAAACTTTCTTAACGGGTTCAAAAACACTTTGCTCAAGCTAAAGCAGCTCACCTGAATAAAGAAAATTGGAAGAGATTTCATTAAAGTATAGAAAGTCTTTCCTGTCTAAGTGTGCGGAAATATAAACCCTTAAAACAATGAAGAGAATCGCTTTGCGAGTGTCCGCTCCTTAATCTCCGGCAGGATAGGAGTCGAAGATATCAAGTCAGAAGGAACCGAAGCCCGTTCAAACTCTTCCGTACTGCTTCAAACTCTTCTGTCCATCCCATCTAATAAAACCCTTGAATCAGTGAATCCGGGGACAGAGGCCTAGCCGCTGCTTTATTTAAACAGCTAAGATAACGTCTAAGACCTTATCTTCTTTTCTACATCCTCATTCCTCCTTCTTTCCGGATACTTAAGCTTCTAATGCTACGGAACCTGCCCTCATCGAACTGAACGTCTAACCTTCCCGCATTTGAAGACAGACTAATGTTTAACACCTCCTGCTTTCATAGAGATGTTTTCTTCTCTGACCGCCGGGGATTACCCATATATCGATGAATAACCGTGAAGTTCGACAATCTTTTGAGGGACGGGAGTCGACTGACTGACAAGGAACTGACAGAAGGGGGAAAAGAGGAGTGAAACCATTCGACGGAGTTGGAAAGGACTTCGCTAATCATAATAAGGTTGGTCTCACCTTCGTCCGGGGACTCGAACGATGAGATCGCTGATGCCGACCACCCTCTGTGTCTTTGTCAGTGAAGTAAATCACCCCGATCTAAGCGATCCGCAGTGTTCAATGTGAGCCCAATCAATGCCGAATCCAAGACCTGGTTCACGCTTGAAAGCCAGAGCTAGTCTTCTTCCCACTGACCGCTACTAATAAGATAAGACGAACCACTACCAGTAGTCCTTCTTCCAACAGATGGGGGTTCAATAGCTGTTGATTCTGTAACAGCTTGTTCTGTCACAGCTTCTTCAACTCAATCTCCCCCAGGGAAGTAAGTAAGGTAGCAGGAATAGATCTACTAGGCCTTGAGTCGGGTTTGAACTCCTCTCCCCTCACTACTCTCTTTGGTTCTGCCTTTAAGAGGCCTGTAGAGGGATAATTTTCACTGCAAACTCTTCTCGGTCTCTACGATTGCTTGACTTAAACAAGTGACCTCTTTTCTTTCATCTGTGAGATAATGTCTCTAATTCACTCTCGGATCTAACTCTCTTTCTTTTTCTTTCGGGCTTAGCCTAGCCCGTGGGAAGAGACTTTAGTCATTGATATCCATATTAAAAGGCGGGTATTCCCACAAAACAAAAGCGCTAGACCCCTGGTCCTTTACTTTAATCAACGAAGGCAGCCGCTCCAGCAGCTTTAGTACTTAGTTAACGCCCCAGCCCTTATCCCGCGATGAGAAGGTAGATGCGGTAAGCCAACTCCTTTCCTTCTGCTTGAAGCTATCAAAAAAAGTCTGATTCCTGCTATTAGCAATCAATTCCCCTTGCTTTGGAATTCGATTTCGAACCTACCTTTTCCAAGCCAAGTCCTGTGCCTCAATTCGAGCCATTCTAAATGTAGTTTATGAGGAATCCGGGCAACCCTCTGTCATTCAGTAAAAAAAGAAATCAGTAGACAGCAGCGTAGCGAAATATGCCTTCATCCGGGAATTGACAATTCTGGCTCTATTAAGACTACCTGGGCATTCTCCCTCTCACTGGAAGGCCCACAAAAGCACAAATGAGAGATATAGTCAACCGGGTGCTAGACTGCAAGGTTGGAAAAGTCAGCTACTGACCTTTGCAGGGCGCAAAACCCCGACAAAGGAATTATTTTTTCCCAAAGCCGACTTCCTTTATCGAGCGGCTCTCTCTGTTGACGATAAAAGCGATGGTCCGGGCTGGGCTGTCTGAAATAAGCGGTAATTTTGGTCAGTCCTAATACCACGTGAAGCGCGTGATCACCCAGATTCCGAATGCCTTAATTATCTTATATATATATAATATATAACTTATCGACGTCAGCCCTTCTATTTTCTTATCTTCACCCTTCCTACTCCAGCTAATGGAAAAATGCCTTTGAATGGTCGTAATCGTCGACAACCCAACCGACGTCCACCATAGGCTCGGCGAGCTGTCCTCCTAGATTTCCCGAGGGTAATGCCAGGGCCTTTTCAGTACTGACGACTCTTGATGCCAAGAAGGAGACCGACTAGACGAGACAGACCTTTGTTCATAGGTTGGTTATAAGCCCGGAGATCGAATCTGATTCTTCCCCTTTGAGAGGGATTCTCGTGCCAACCATAGGAAGAAGAACTCGGTTACTCATCTTGGATCGGATTGGATCAATAGCTTTGTGTTGATCTACGAACGACCCTTCTATTTGATTTCTACTTCTTCAAGTCTCCATCATCCCGATCTCTCTTTCCGGGTTTGCCTGTCCAAAGAAAACAGAACCTCTTCTAGTTCAAGGTCGGAATCCTCAAACCAATCAAAATATTCTTTCTAGTTCACTATTCTTATGATAAGCAGTTATGTCTCATTCATGTGATGAGAAATATGAGAATGAAAATTAGCAAATTTCACATCTACGGCAGATTCTGTGCCCTAAAGAATTTATACTTATGAAACTAAGCGGGCGCCCTCCCCCATTGAACAAAGGGGATCCGTAGGGCGGACTCACTCACATACTGGATAGGTGGCTCGGAATTCTAGTGCTAGTTCCGTTCCCTCGGGGAAGAGAAAGCACGAATCTATTACAATCTTAGTAGAGAACAGAGGAGGAATAAAAACGTTGATGAAGATGAAGACGAAGAACCACCTGTGTTGTCATCCAAAGAAAGATTGTCGAAGTCCTTGACCTTTACCTCCAAGCACGGGCTCTTCAATTATATCCATACCACAACGAGAAGGGAGGGTGAACACTGATGATCGAAACATCTCCTTCAGTGCCTGGTCAACCATTAAAGAAGAGGAGCGGACCTACGTCTAGAAGAGAATACCGGCTAAGCCGATGGGAAAGGTATAGTTACGTGTGAGAACTTTTATACTACGGAAATCACAGGCATTAGCATACCAACTTGATCGTTACCGGAATGTCTGTCATCAATTCAACTCCTAACTGACACCAATCTGTGCTCTCGTACGAGTAGGAGTGCTTGGTCTTCTTTGAATATGCGCTGTTCTCTTTCTTGTTGATTTCGCAGGACAGACAGATATTGAATTAACAGAGAAGTAAGGCGACGGAAGGAACTGATTGCATTAGTCTCAGGGACATAGCCATGTAGTACGAGATTAGGCCGATCAGAGAATACCATAGGTAATTAATAAAGAGTTGCACGTATCGAATCTTTGCTTTAAAAGTTGCACTAGCATTAGCAGGAGGAGGAGCACTAGTAGAAAGAACCTATCTCAGATATCCATAATCGGATAAAAATGTTATCCAAGTTATTCAAAAGGAAGTCGATAAAGATTCATCCCCAGCTCTCCTCTTATTGCTAGCTCTTTTCCTTTTTGCCTGGCACTGAAGAAGAAAGATCAGATGCGCCTTATCCGCTATTTGCGACGTGAATCGAGGATAGGTACCTAGGACTAATTCCACAGTAGAAAGGGCTATGCGCACCAGCCCTTAGCATTAGTGCGTCTATGCGTGCTTTTAACATTATCTTAGTGCCTTGATTCTTGCGGCAATGCCCCTTTAAGTGCTTTAGTGGGAATGCGGAGGATTGATTGCTTGTCAGGTGCACATGAAAAAGGGAGTGTAATGTCAGTGAGGGTGCGCTCTCCTTTGTTAGGAAGAAGCGGTTAGCGGTCCAGGCACGCTTGCCTGCTTTCCTGATTCGTGAACAGACGGGACTCTTTCTTTTGGCTTTCCTCCATAGAAAAGACCAAGCAAATCGTAAAATTATATTCCATATTTTTGAGACAAAAGAAGCTTATTCAAGAGAAAGCGAAGGGGAGGAACCACGCCCAGGAGTGAATCGGATTGACACCTATCTTTTCCATCAGCAGGGGTAGCTTTGGTTACGCAGTTCGGTTGGCGCGAGAAGCCTTCCTACGTCTGCGGCCTCCCCGGGGAGGAGAATTCAAGATCTCAACTTTGGAGGCAAAGTTGCAAGATTTGTTTGGTGAGAATGCCACGAGATCAAAAATATATAAGGAGCTTGTGCGGGCTAGAGAGTATTTCCATATCGACGGACCATTTCGCGGTCCTCGAGGTTGAGAATCTGAAAAAGTATCAAATTATGAATACCATCACTTACACTTTCCTGCCGTACTACACGAGGGGACCACCTGTCCTAGAAGAACTATGATCAAACTCAAGCCTCGGAGTCTAAAGAGGAACCCCTATCGCCCGAGAAGAGGGGGTTTAACAAATGGTGGGCCACAAAGGTTTCTTCGTCCTTCTTGACTCCCTTGACAAGCTACAAGGCGGATAAAGTGGGAACACTAGTCTTCACATTAAGACTTGGAATCATGCCTGGTCTTCCAAAGACATTTATTAGCTTAAAGCTCTATTGCGAATTAGCCTTTCTCTACTTACATCAACCCGTGAAGCTAGCATTAAAGCTAACTATACATTACATAGAGAATCCAACCTCCATCAACATGGAGGGTTGAGTGGAGTCCTTTTTCTTGACCTTGTGATCGGGCCTCAAGATCCGATCCATTTAAATGTGGTAGATATCGAGGCATCGTTCACTTTCCTATTTGGAAGACTTTTGCCCCATTCAGCAGGGCCCTTCCCCATAAGTCCCATCTACGCTGCAAAAACAAAAAATGGTAAAGTTCGTGTTCGTTATCGACGACCAGCTAGTCACTATCTTTGCTGATGACGAATAAGTGGTGGGTAAGGGGAAGTCTTTATTAAATATTAAGCACAATCCATTCCTACATATCTCATGTAATGTTTCAAACTTCCAATTTATCTCTGTGATGATATAGAGCAGGGAAATGATACCCGGTCAGATGCTTCAATCCTTCATTCATATTCCGTCTTAATCTTTTTTTTCATTCAGTCTATATTGCGAGTTTACAGCTCGAATCTTTTACTAGTCTTCCCCTCACATGTGATAAATGGGCGGTCTCCCCTAGACCTTATTCTCTACTCGAAAAGCCAATGGGCTTGTCTGGATGAATGCTGTGTCGGAAGCCGTGATCACATAGTCACTTCCGCCCACAGTGCTGTTACGACGGCAGGTCACCGGGAGTGAAGTCAACTCGGCTCCTGATGTAGCATTCATTCGGACCATTCGACGTTTGATTCTTTCTATCAGGGATACCGATGGCTCTGTGAGAGGGCAAAGCTACCAAGGTGGTTTCCCATGACGGGTTACCCGGTTCAAGGCTTTGTCTTACTAGATCATCTATTGGTAGCAATGATCGAGAGATCAGGCGTAGAATGCATCAGGATGGGAACGAACGTTTATTATTATTTCGAATATGACAGCATGTCTTTCCTGTCTTTGTCAATAGAATGTATTGAATTATCAATACTGTCTTTCTAGTTTCCACTGAATCGGATGGGGTTCTAGACCCATGCTTTCGGCTCCTTATTTCCTCTCGAGGGATGGTGAATCAATGAGATGCCCAGCTGATGGAAGAGATTACCTTGGAGCAGAGGCCCTAAAGCACTGGAAATGGATTAGTTGATGCGGTCGATGCCTTGAAGCTACAAGCATTAACAACGGTTTCGTTTAACCCGAGCCCCTCTCTGTTCTATTTCTACGAGCGAATAGGACTGCAAGGAAGAGTTCATTCATCAAATCACTCTGCCCTTTCCTCCCTCTGATCAGCTGGACCTATATTAGCCCAAGAACTCCTTCCCTGGTACCTTTTTCCATCCGCTTGTGGAAGGGCTACTCTTGAAAGGCTGGTAAATTTCAATCCCCTTGATTTGACTTTCCTCCTCCTCATCGCTGTCCTGAGCCTTATTTTAATACTTATTATAGGAATCCCGATCTGGGAAGAAAAGCTATTCTTCTTAGCAGTTAAACAAGTGAATGGAATGATTTTTCCCCCGAGGGTGACTGAACTACCTGGATCCTCATCTCTTGAACTCGTTCTGGCCGCACCCTTTTACGGAAGATGCCGGTCATCCGGCCAGCGGCGGGGCCATCATATTACGAACGGACGAACTATGCTCTCCTATCCGTAACCATGGGTCTTTTCGAAGTGCAGTTCGCGACCGGGGGATCGAAAGAAGGAAGACCGCTGGGAAGGAAGAGGTTTGAGCAGTTTTGCAATCGGATATAGAGTGGGTAGGAAGCGTCAGCAGAGCTCTTTCCTTCGCTGAGCGAATGCTATCATGTAGGTACTCGAGCAATAGCTGCTTCAGGCGCTCGACCGGCAGCGGGAGCGGGAAGGCGAGCGTGTTCGTGTTGAACACGAGGGCTTGGCCCGGGAACTGGAGCGCACGTCCGCGCTCCAGCGTTCTCGTCTCCGTGAAGACAATCAAAGACGGAGGCGCTAATTTGAGTTTTTTTCGGGGGGAGGGGAGCAAGAAAAAGTCTCGCCATGACAAGGGCCCTCTCTTACAACTAACTCTTTGATTTGATTCAACCAACAGCCAGTTGCAGAAAACATTCGAACTACGAGCGTCGCGGAACAAAGGGGCCACTTAAGTCTGTTATGGCTGAGAGTATTGCTTTATAATACTGACTTTTGTCTCGACCGGACGAAAGATCATTTCAATATTGCTTCAGTCTTTAGTTTCGGTAACTCGGTTCCCGCTCCATGGTATCAGATAAAAAAAGATCTATACCTGTGCGGATATCGTTGGTATCCTCGATATGAACCCCTTGTTCCTGTAAAAGCTGCGTCATTGTTTGAATAATCTCTTCCTGCTTGATAAGGGCATTTCGATAGCTCCGGCTTAGGAATCTATCTTCTTTCAATTCAATAATATAATCCCTTTGAGTCCTACCCTGCCCTTGTGAAGGACCAGGCAGCTCCTGGTTTTCGTTTGTCCAAGTAATAGGAAATAAAGAAGCATTCTCAGAAGGTCCAGGTGGTGTAGTAGCGCCCCCAGAACCAGACATTCCGATTGACGGATAGAATTGAGAAACAGCTTTGGACAAGTCATCCATCAACAGATAACCCAGTGAAACTGTGATTTTTGAAATAACAAGACTTTTTTAATTATAAAGAAATTTATACGTTGGTGGAGCTGTCTTACAAGTGGACGCGAGCAAAAAAAACTCTGGAGAATAGCACTGTACCTTTGTACACCAATATAAATAGTCGCGGATATAGAATGAAACATGATGTGGAAATCAATCTTGTTTTCGCTCTTTTGTTTACGGAGCGGCATACCGAAAAAAAAAAGGATACTAATGAAGCCGACCATTAATGACTAGTTCGAACACCAGGAGCGGTCTGATCCCTTATTTGATCATACAGACTGCTCTTAGAAAGATGAAAGAAAAGCAAAGTCTCCTATGACCAAGCAAGGTCGCTGAGAACACTAACGGAACACTTTCTTACTCCCACTGACCAGCTAGTGCGCAATGAAGACCAATCCGCGAGCTACCCTATGACATCCAATAGCGGAGACAGAAATCAAGCTTGCATCTCCGTCTTGACTAGAATCCTTATCTCCTACAAGACAATCCGCTATTCTGCCTTTGCGCAGACTGATCACTCGCGGCACACAAGCTATATGATCGATGATTCCAATGCGCCTCGATTTCACATACTTCTTCGCTTTCTCTTTCGTAGAAAGCCCTACTTTCATAACATCTGACGCTATATATATGCTAACAAAATTTTATTATAATACATCACTTGGCACTAGACTGAAAGTCAAAGAGAGAGTACTATAGGAAGCGTTACGTTCAGATGCCCTTAACCCTACCCGAAGGAGAAAGGAAAACGAAGAAGACTAAGCCAAAGTGGCGGGGAAGGTGGGCGTGCAAGGCGTTATCGATGATTACTTTCAGCTAGTCAGAAAAGTTCAGCTCCGCTCTTCTCTTCATGCGGCCAAAGAGTTTTTCCTCTTCTATATACGATGATAGTGGCTAGCTCCTTTAGCATCTTCGGGTGCCTACTCCTCTTCCGCAGATTCGGATTAGTGACAAGGGACCTAGCTAGGCTCATAGTCTTTACCCAAGAGATGTCCCTGCCATTTTCGATCTTATAAAAAAATTACCCATCATTTGCACATCGATACGTACCTGCTACTGCGGAATTGGCGCACCTTAACGTTATAAGATTCCTTACCCTTACTTTAGGAGCGGAAATGCCAAACATAGAATAAATAGACTATTATATTCCATAAAAGAGCCTACTCGTCGTAAGCCCTTTCATCTGCATCAGCTAAGATCAAATCGCCTGTTGTGCCCTGAGAATGGTCTGTTGCGGGCTATCATTCGTATCAACATTGGCAGTTCAGTTACTTGCATCAACAGGAAAGTCATCAGTCCCTTATTCTTGAACAACCTATGATGATTCATTTCCTCTTAGATTACCCGTCTTTTTGTCCTTACCTGCAAACTTATCATTTTTTTGACGAAATAGCGTAAATAAAGTCCTCCGCCTACACTACTGGAAGGCCAAAGCAAGGAAAGAAGGGCGGGACTCAAAAAGATAGGTTAGCGACCGGGCGAAAGGTTGGAATTGATTTAGAAGGGCTTGGCCCTACTCTATCTATCGGAAATCGCCGGTCAATATTCTTTCTACTAGACTAGTTCTCCAATAAGAGGAATCGGGGACGGCACTTGTTTTTACATTCTTGAAGACTTTCCCCGCTCTAGAACAATAGTAAGTAGTCAGTATAGCCAGTAGTTGGCCTTAAGCCTAGCTGTGTTACGGAATCGTGTTCAGGTCTTTCCTTTCTTTAAATAGAAAGTCAGAATGTACTTCTGCTGTAAGAGAATGGCTTGCCGCGCCCGTCCTTGTTCTAGATCTAGAATAGAAGAGTCAACCTCGAGAAGAATAAGCGTGGATGCCGGTCTTGAACTCCGTGAAGGCTTTACAGAGAACTAGGCTTTTCGCTTCATTGGATAAAGGCGGAGATCACTGGTTTGTAATTCCTTTCTTTGGCTGTCACTGAATTCATCCGGAAATTGATACCGAAAATCGGCCTTTTCAAAAGCATCCTTTGATCCAGCTTTCTCTGCTTTAGGGTAACAAAACTGTCCCATGCCACACGGGCAGAAAAATGAAATGGCAACTAGACTAGTTAGTAATTTCGTACTTCTGTCGTTGGGGAGCGGAAATGGCACTTTACAGCAAGAAGAAAGAACAACGAAAGTCGAAGATAGGCTTGTAGCCTCACCTGAATCAGATTCTGTAGCTGATACAACTGATGTTGCTTCATCTCCTTTCCCATCCGCCCGGGGAACCGAGTCTTCTTTAGTTATTAATGAATTTGCTGCTGCAGAGGATACCACTTATGTCACTGACTCAGTAGATGGACGAGACAACCTCTTTCACCGAGCCGAAAAGTCTGCTATCGCTTAAGATAATAAGATAAATAGATAAGCGGGCTTACCACTTCATCTGTTGTAGCTGAATTCAATGAATATACATAGGATGTGGAAAGTTAGCAATAAGCTCCGTTACGGGAGAGTACTCTTTAGAAGACCCGTAGCTGGCCATAACTCGAACTGGGCATTCTAGGCCTGAGGATTCTTTACTGACTCGTCTGATGTCTCCGGAGCGTCTTCCCTAAGCGTCTGGTGAAAAAGGGTCTGCCACCACTGAATCGGATGCTATTGCTCAATTGAATTGTGTAACCGAATCGGATGTCTCCTTATCCATAAGCCCAGAGATCAGAGAGAATAGTAATACATAAGCCTAGCCTAGAATGCCTAGGCAACAGAAAGAGAATGAATAGGAAGAGAAGACTAGAGAGGATAGTTATAGTAAGAAGAAGAATAATTTTCCAGTTCGAGAATAGGGAGCAACTAGGAGACAACATCCGAGTTAGCAACTTTCAAAGCAATTCGGTAAAAGAATCTTTCTTTTTCCCAGAGAAGAGTCTTCTTTAATAAATAAAGACATAGGGTTGCCCAGAACAGTTCTCCCAGCAAGGGGAATCCTAGAGGAGGAAGAGGGGACAGCGCAAGTTTTTACATTCTTTCAAGTCAGATCTTTCCTCCGGTCTTTCTCTAAATAGCTTAGCTTCAACTTCAAAGCTTCCGGGCTTACCCCTTTAGTTTAGTTAGATTGAAGGCTTCCTTCCCTAGAGGAGGGACGGTACTCGACATTCTAAATAGTAAGCAGAAAAGTAAGTAATAGAAAACGGGAAGGGCACTGATCCTTCACTTAAACTGTAAGGCCTTGACTTACCTATAGCTTTCTTTTCGCTTCACCGGAATCAGATGCTGTAGATGATCAAACTTCTGCCGCGGAGTCGGCTTCAGTATAGGATACAACTTCTATCACTGAATCATCTAGGGAAAAAGAGTCCTGCTATCGCTGCATCTTCCGCTGTCCTTTCCTTTTCTTCGGTTGTCTTCCTTCCGCTGGAAAGGCACCTTTCAGGCCATAATCCTACGGACAAATGGCAACTGGGCCCATATGTTTAGCACAGGAAATTCTTAAAAGATCAGATGCCTAGCGCGGGCAATTTTATAGAATAATCTTTCCTAAGCCCGGAGAATAGTAGCTAGAGGGAGAAGAGCGTTCCCAGCGAAGAGTTTTTCCTTTAATCAGCGGGGATGGCACCTGCCTTTATTTAGATGACATTTATATCACTACCAATAGTCTCCGCTTCAAAGCTTTTCTTTTAAGGGCTTACCTGCTTTCTCTTCGAGAGTAGGAATCGACTCTAAGAGCAGAGTCCGCGGCAAACTAGAAGAGTGAAAACTAGAAGATTAAGATGGCACAAGTCTTTCTGAAGGCCTGACCTATCAATAAATAGGCTTTTTTCGTTTCGCTTCATCAGAAGCTGTCACTGAAGAGTCTGATGCCGCCAATCGGCTTTTCCTGAATCTTTCAATTTTGGGGTTAACGAGTGATCAATCAATAGTAGAGTAGTTGGCGAACGGTCTTTTAATGACTTCTGGGCACAAGTGCCATTCTCGTCGTCTACTCTTAGCTGGGAGAACTGAGAGCCTTTCCCCAAGCAAAGAGGGTGAAATCGGCTTCAAAAAAAAGAACATTTTACAGTTTTCAGTCTGGGAATCTTATTCAAAAAACATCAAATAACGAAAATCTAATCGGAGACTGGCATGTCCTAACTCTAACTTCTCTAACCAAAAGTCGGTAACATAGGCTTCAGTGGATTTATTACCCGGGAATCATCGGTATAATTTCAAGTCGAAAATCAGGCCTTTCGGGCAGCAAGGGAACGAAGCTGTAAAGCTAAGACAGGTCAAGCGCCCTCCATTCGATGCATTTGTGAAGAATGAAAAAGGGAAAGAAAGACCAGCCACAGAAAGACAAAAGAGACAAGAAAAGTGCCATACTCTGTATGGAAAGACAGAAGCTGACTATTTGTACTATTTGTAAAGTCAAGATCAGCGGGAACATCCGCCAGAGCGAGCTCAAAATGGGCATTTCCGGCCAGTTTTTAGTTTAGGAGTCGGAGTTTCAGACTCGGCAAAGGCATCAGCCTAGCTAGGAACTTAAGGAGCTTAAGTAGAAGAGTGAACCCCGAAAGAGTAAGGTAAGGCCTAGAGCCTATCAGAGTTTGACCGAATAGCGGACTTAGCTTCAAAGCTTGAAGTGAAGGCTTTACCTTCAATCAATGCCGGAGAATTTTCGACATCGGAAGCTAATTAGCGCGTAGGCAGCGCTGCGCCGTCTCTTGTACCGTTTTATAGAGAGAATTTGAGTTAAGACTAATCCAAAAAGGAAGTAACCAATCGACCAGACCTGTGGAGGCGGCGAAGGGCAGGTAAGGCTTTGAAGCCAAGCAAGCAGCTATTGGAAAGAAGTTGAAGCTATAACAGCTGTAGAAAGAAAGAGAAAAACAGGTGCCATCCTCTGCTAGGCTCGTTAGGAAAAACAGACTTCTGGCGTTGGGAAGCGGGGTAGTGACACCGATCAACTCCTTTCCGTCTTGGATCTGAGTCAACGGCATTAGCATTTTCTTATCACTACGCTGTCTGTGAAGAAAGAAGCTAGGCAGCTTTCGCCGTATTGCCACTTTCTTGCTTTTAAAAGCTTGGGTTTGAGAGTCTTTACCTGATACCTAATAGGTGTAAAATAGAGGTTTAAAGGTCTCTAGCAGCCCGTTTCACTCTTTTTTCTACAATCACTGGCGTAACGTAACATAATTGGCAGATGCCCTTGCTGCGGATTCGTCTGGTCATTGAGATTTGCCTCTTTTGCTCTCCCATTCGAAACCAGGCGGAAAGACTTTCTACCCATCATCCCGTCCGAAGGCCGAACTGGATTACTATACAAACACAAAAACAATGTGACCATTTGCAGATTCTGCCTCGCTGAGTGGTTTTGTATCACAGTCTTCTAGCCCCGATGCCTATCCTCAAAGGAATAAGGCAGGCCGAAGTGATAAACTGATCCATTGACCCTTTCTTTTTCGGAGTTTGGGTCTATTACCAGGCTTGGACCAGGTATAACAAACGGTGACGAACCAATTCCTCTTTTCGCTTCCGTTACAACCGGAGGTCTTCCGCTTTAGTTGTGTCGCGGCATATACTTCCCCGCCCTAACACAAGAAAATAAGTGCACTTCCTAACGATTCTAATCAGGCAAGCTCTTTCCTATTGTTATTGATAGAGATTCAAGTGCGTAAAACACCTCTTCAAGAGAAGACCCTAAGTAGCTGGATTCTCTCAGAAGCTATTTACGCGCTTTCAGACCTTCAGATCCTTCGCTATAGAATAAATCTATCGGTCTGGGTCCTACCTATTTCCACTTTCTTGCTTTTAAAACCTTAGGTTTGAGAGTCTTTACTTGAGTACGTAAAGGTGTAAAATAGAGGTTTAAAAGGTCTCTAGCAGCCCGTTTCAAGGGCTTACAGTCCAATGTAACTACCCTGCCAAAGATCTGAATAAGCCTTGCTAACACAGGCAAAGCCAAGTGCTAGACAAGACTCATAGTATTCAAGATCCTGATTGCAGGCCCACGTGGTATATTTATTATCTAAGGGGTATAAACCCTTTTTTAACAAAAAGTATACCAGGTGAAAAGAACCCATCCTGACGAGAATGTATAAAATTTACATTCTAGGCAAAGGCAGCAATCTCATACTTCAAACTAGTGAAGATATTAGGTACAGCCTTCTTCCAACCGGGATAAACCCACAAAGATTCGGTCGTCATTCGGGGTGGCTTTCCATGTAGGTTCCCAAACCCTTGCAAAGAGGAATGGTTGAGATCCAAGGTAAATATAAACTGATGATGCAAAAAAGCCTTTAACTGTTCAGCGTATACATGAACTGATACCCTATCAGTGTCATCGGTTATACTGCGGAATAAGGCATTTACTTAACCAGTCTTCGTAAACCATGACATATAAAGCTTGACTATCAGATCTACCCTTTCCTCTTATCACCTTTCGATGAAGGATGATACAGGGAATACCGGATCTGGTTAGTGAAACATAAGGAGACATGGATGATACTCCATAGGCATGCTATCAGCATAATAGTGCTGAAGGCAAACCGTACACTGAGATAAATACATCGCAGTGAAGACTAGTTTCACCAGCAAAGCGAGGTAAGGAGGGACTCATTCCACCCGCTGTATCGAATTCTTTGAGTGTCCAGCCAGCTCCCTTTGTTCAGTCGGAAGACTTTAGAAAAAGACTTTTTACTCCAACAAGAGAGGTAAAGCCTTTCTATTCAAATGAGACGCACTCCCATTATCTCGATAAGGTCAGCAGCAGGGCATACAGCAGGGATTGAGTAGTCTTGGGAGGCGGACTTATAGTCCCCGGTTACGAGTTGACGACGTTGTTAACTACTAAAACTGAAAAAGTCTTTTACACCGGAAGATCTTTCTTTCGCTTAAAATACCAGTTTTAAGGTTACGCTTGATTTCGATTCATACTGAAAAATAGGTTCATTTCAGATGGGGAAAGCTAAAGGCAGAGCGGATAGTAGGAAATCCGTTAGAAAAGCTGTACCTTGACAAGCCCCACGATGCTTCTGGCAGCCATCATAGCAGGGACGAAGAGATTCCCAAGACCAGAACTATAGACTCATTCTGCACCAGCCCACTAGCAAAAGGCAAGGAATTTCTTTCACTAGTATCGGGATCATGCCCAGAAGAGGATTTAATAGTTCCAGAGGAACGCAAACAAAGCCATGCTTACTTCATCTTCACTTCATGCTTATACACCTGCTGGGCTGTGGCCCAACTTCTTTCTAAAAGGGGATTGCCTACATAATTTCAGGTTAACTGAGCCGGAATCATGCCCATCTTCCTTTGATGCCTAAATCTGTTTCTGGAGCTCTACTTTATGGAAACAAGATTCTTTCTGGTGCCATTATTCCTACTTCTGCAGCTATAGGTTTGCACTTTTACCCAATCTGGGAAGCGGCTTCTGTTGATGAATGGTTATACAATGGTGGTCCTTATGAGTTAATTGTTCTACACTTGGTGTAGCTTGTTATATTGGTCGTGAGTAGGAACTTAGTTTCCGTCTGGGTATGAGCCCTTGGATTACTGTTGCATATTCAGCTCCTGTTGCAGCTGCTACAGCTGTTTTCTTGATCTATCCAATCGGAAGCTTTTCTGACAGTAAGCCTCTAGGGTACTTTCAACTTCATGATTGTATTCCAAGCTGTGCACAACATCCTAATGCACCCATTTCACATGTTAGGTGTAGCTGGTGGCGGCTACCTATTCAGTGCTACGCATGGCTCCTTGGTAACCTCTAGTTTGATCAGGGAAACCACAGTAAATGAATCTGCTAATGAAGGTTATAGATTTGGTCAAGAGGAAGAAACTGAGCTTATGCCATCAAACAAGAATATTTGCACGGGAAGAGAGTTTTTTAAGATCAAAATACTTCGTTTAAGCACAAAGACTAGTAGCTTTCTCACTCTTCAAAGTACCCAACAGGTTATTATCCGATCGGGGAGCTAGAGCGTCTTGGGGTAGTCCCATTCCTTTTGTTAGTCAGGATTTTCGTTCACGCCGTTAGTCGTTTTACTTGCTTATTTAACTTGCTTATATCATTCATTTTCAGGCTTAATCAGACCTCTGTTACACCTACCATCGAAACAACCGTTTGTGACTCACACTTACTCTGTCAAAGGATTACAACTTTGTTAGGACAATAAACTACTTTCACTTCAATGGGATAGACAGGGATCGAACCTGCCATGAGCCTTGCAAACTCTATCCCCCAATCCAATTAAGATCAATATAAAAATCTAATAACATGTCGTATAGTTGCTGTAAGAAAGAGCAAAAGCAAGGAAGGCTGTAGTTGAATAAGTCGATCTTCTTTTCTTCTCTTGATTATCAATCAGTAGGCTTTGAAGCAGTAGTACCCCACTATCAATCAGAGTAGGAGCTAACCATTACGCTAACGTAGGCTTCAAAGCTAAAGATAGGAGGGAAGGAGTGGAGTCAAGCCCTGACCGTCGTCCGCTCTGGTCGAGCCAGCCATCTAAGATGCTATCCAAGGCGAGTCCTTGAGAGAATGAATTAGTGTAATAGATGACAGCCGGACATTCCGGAAGGATTGATGACGCATCTTCCCGGGGTAGTGAAGTCTCCAATAGAACTCTTACTTCTCGCCCCTCTTCTCTGCCACCATCCCCCAACCATATGGCTAGGGTAGAGTACCTCTCTACTCATGTCCCAGGACTACGGCTCATCTATAACAATAACAATTCAATCGATTCCCTCTGTATACCTGCCTCTCTGTCCGGACCGGTGCAAGCACGATCTATTCATGCCCCTGCTTAAACCACTCTACCCATACAAAGATCTGCCTCTGCCACGCCCACTGCTTCAGTGAATTCCACCACTACAGGTTCCAGCGAACTACAACTTCCGATGGTGACTTTCTTGATCCTTCTTCAAGCGCCTGCAAGCAAGCTACGGGCTGATAAGCAGCCGCGCGAGTAGCAGGAGATGGCTCAGCTCTGCGTTCGCAGGCACCCTACACTACTGCCCACCAGAAGGAATGGAGTTGCTGACACTGAAGTTCGGAGCTATACCACACAAAAAGAAGCATGTTCTGGGCCCCGATGTCTAGTAGAGTAGAACCGAAGCGTGAACACTAGATCGAAGGCTGCTGCAGAGAGAGAAGCTCTCGACTTACTTTTTCAATAAATAAGCCCCGCTCACTAAGGGGCCCCCATCTGATAAGGAAGCAAACGAAAGAATCTCAATTATATGACAAATCTGGTTCGATGGCTCTTCTCCACTAACCACAAGGATATAGGGACTCTATATTTCATCTTCGGTGCTATTGCTGGAGTGATGGGCACATGCTTCTCAGTACTGATTCGTATGGAATTAGCACGACCCGGCGATCAAATTCTTGGTGGGAATCATCAACTTTATAATGTTTTAATAACGGCTCACGCTTTTTTAATGATCTTTTTTATGGTTATGCCGGCGATGATAGGTGGATTTGGTAATTGGTTTGTTCCGATTCTGATAGGTGCACCTGACATGGCATTTCCACGATTAAATAATATTTCATTCTGGTTGTTGCCACCAAGTCTATTGCTCCTATTAAGCTCAGCCTTAGTAGAAGTGGGTAGCGGCACTGGGTGGACGGTCTATCCGCCCTTAAGTGGTATTACCAGCCATTCTGGAGGCGCAGTTGATTTAGCAATTTTTAGTCTTCATCTATCTGGTGTTTCATCCATTTTAGGTTCTATCAATTTTATAACAACTATCTTCAACATGCGTGGACCTGGAATGACTATGCATAGATTACCCCTATTTGTGTGGTCTGTTCTAGTGACAGCTTTCCTACTTTTATTATCACTTCCGGTACTGGCAGGGGCAATTACCATGTTATTAACCGATCGAAACTTTAATACAACCTTTTTTGATCCCGCTGGAGGGGGAGACCCTATATTATACCAGCATCTCTTTTGGTTCTTCGGTCATCCAGAGGTGTATATTCTCATTCTGCCTGGATTCGGTATCATAAGTCATATTGTTTCGACTTTTTCGGGAAAACCGGTCTTCGGGTATCTAGGCATGGTTTATGCCATGATCAGTATAGGTGTTCTTGGATTTCTTGTTTGGGCTCATCATATGTTTACTGTGGGCTTAGATGTTGATACCCGTGCCTACTTCACCGCAGCTACCATGATCATAGCTGTCCCCACTGGAATTAAAATCTTTAGTTGGATCGCTACCATGTGGGGGGGTTCGATACAATACAAAACACCCATGTTATTTGCTGTAGGGTTCATCTTTTTGTTCACCATAGGAGGACTCACTGGAATAGTCCTGGCAAATTCTGGGCTAGACATTGCTCTACATGATACTTATTATGTGGTTGCACATTTCCATTATGTACTTTCTATGGGAGCCGTTTTTGCTTTATTTGCAGGATTTTACTATTGGGTTGGTAAAATCTTTGGTCGGACATACCCTGAAACTTTAGGTCAAATCCATTTTTGGATCACTTTTTTCGGGGTTAATCTGACCTTCTTTCCCATGCATTTCTTAGGGCTTTCGGGTATGCCACGTCGCATTCCAGATTATCCAGATGCTTACGCTGGATGGAACGCCCTTAGCAGTTTTGGCTCTTATATATCCGTAGTTGGGATTTGTTCTTTCTTCGTGGTCGTAACAATCACTTTAAGCAGTGGAAATAACAAAAGGTGTGCTCCAAGTCCTTGGGCTCTTGAACAGAATTCAACACTGGAATGGATGGTACAAAGTCCTCCAGCTTTTCATACTTTTGGAGAACTTCCAGCCATTAAAGAGACGAAAAGCTATGTGAAGTAAAAGAACCATATCTGGTTATCCGGTATGATGGGTTCCCGAAAGGGTTGACCCATGGTATCTGATAATATAGATATGACAACTCCGGTCTCTTTCCTTTAGTCTGTTAAACTAAAGGTTGAGATATCTGATTGGGAACCAGACGCCCCCCAACGCAAGGATTTATTCCTTGAGTCAAGGAGAGCTGAGTATTGCTTTGGATGATGCTACCTATGGGGTTAGAGAAATCAAGGCCTTGGTTGGCTAGATCCCTGTAGATTAACTCATAATTTCTCTATAAGGATATAGTCAACCATGATCTTATTTTCTAACTTTATAGAAAAGGTCACCCAATACTCATGGCGGAGTGTTTTTGAAGGCACTCGAAGGTTAAAGGGACTCTTAAGTCGAGTTCCTTTAATCCTCACTGGTCATCTTTCAGTTGAAGTTGGTCTTGCTATGGTTCTGTTTATTAAACAGATCCAGCACTTACGAAAGAAATCAGGATTACTGTACACTGCGCTTTACTTAAAGCAGTGTTCAGTTGCTCTGCAAAGAGCCTATGCGGGTAACCCTATAGACTCTTCGGCTTCCGTAAGTGTTTCGCTGACTCGATCCGGGTATCCCCGTATAATACCGGTCCGTCACATTATTTCATGTCACAGTGACCGATCCGATTACCTTGTCCGCCTTTATTTGTCCTGGTTTGGTTTAAGTAGGATTATCGTTATTGGGAAACCAGTAACGAAATCTCTATTTGAATCCATTACCGAACCAATAAAGGATTTGGACTCGGTACGGGAGGTATTAGACTTAATGAAATCTCACTTTAAGTCTATACACCGAAAATCTTTACCTTGGATCTCAACCATTCCCCTTAACAAAGGGATGGTTTGGCAACCTACTTGGAAAACCGTTCCAAACGATGATCGCATCTTTTTTGGTAGAGGTTTAGAACTACCAAAAGGATGGCATCGGCCTGTACCTCAGATTTTTACATCGTTAAAATATGAGATTGCAGCCTTTGCCAAAAACATTGAGTTTTTGCATTCTCGTCAGGATGGTTTCTTTTCTCCTGGTATCCTTTTTGCTCCAAGGATTTTGTATGCCTTGGATAACAAGTATACTACGGAGAGTGTAAATTTAGATCTAGAATACTACGAAAGTAGATTGGCTTTGGGTTTCCATAGTGTGACCCAAGCTTACTCAGATCTATTTCCAGGTAGATTGGCTTCAGTTATAGAGGGGGGTGGAAAGAGGCGTATATTTGCTATAGGAAACTATATCAAACAGCGTCTTCTTTTCCCGGTTCACCAGTGGTGTATGAATGTGTTAAAACATTTACCATCTGATGGAACGTTTAACCAATTGGGACCTATTGAGAGATTATCTCATCTAAGACCATTGAAGGTTTATTCATATGATCTTAAATCAGCTACAGATAGATGGCCGTTGTCTGTTATATATACCCTTTTTGGGTTCTTATTTGGACCGTCCTTTTCTTCTGCAGTTGTCAATAGTTGCTTAGCCATGAATACATTTTGGTTAAGTAAACCTCTGACAAAGAGGCCTTACCTAGTGTCATTTGTGGCAGGGCAACCCTTAGGTTATTACTCCTCTTGGGCTCTGTTTTCTCTATCCCACCACTATGTGGTGTGGTTAGCAGCAGAACTATGTGGTCACCAAGGGTGTTTTAGGAGTTATGCAGTACTTGGGGATGATGTTGTTATAGTTCATCCAGAAGTAGCGGTGCAGTACCGGGAATTGTTATCAAAGCTAGGGGTTTCTATTTCAGTAGATAAGAGTTTAATCTCTGAAACAGGATGCCTTGAATTCGCAAAGAAATATTGGGTTAAATCAGTGCAAACTGATCTTTCCCCTCTTTCGATGCGCGCTTTGTTAACAATTCGGTCCACTTTGGGAATCGTCCAACTAGCTCAATTATATAACATTAGAAATCCTAATGTCTTATTTA